TAAAAATAAGCTAAGATAAGCTTTTGGGTTCATACCTCAAAAATATAGGATAATCCTTTTTTTTAAAAATAAAGTGCCTGAGTAAAGGATTATTCTGATAGAATAAATTAAGTAGAATTTCTACCTTTATTATATTTTATAGAATCAAACTATAGCTAATAGTATCAAAAACTATTGTGCATCATACACTAAAATATAATTTTAAATAAGAAATTGTTAATTCTTCAAATTACTAAATGTAATTATTTTATATTTATTTTTTATTCAACTCCAACAAAATATTTTTTTTTTTTATTTTATTTTTTAGAACTATAACCTCAATCTCTGCTAACTCTTGATTCGGTTGTTGAATTGGATTAGAAATCAATTTACTAAGATTTATCCCCCTAATTTCAAATTCAAATAATCTTCTCTCATCAGAAGCCTCAATAAAATACTTTTTAACCCAATCTATTGCATCAATAAACTTTTTATTTTCAATTTTAATTAAAATAATTTTAATAAAAAATTTTGAAATAAGTAATTTTATTTCAATTATAATTAATTCCTCATTATTAATAAAAATAGGGTCGGTACCCTTTCATTTTTGATTCCCTAATATTTCAGAAGGTTTATCGTGATTTAATAATTTTATCTTAATAACATGACAAAAAATTACCCCCATAATCTTATTATCTTACTATTTTAATGTAAATTTTTTATATTATATTATCATATTAAATGTAATAATTGGAGCTATAGGGGGAATAAATCAAACCTCATTACGAAAATTAATAGCATTTTCTTCTATTAATAATTTAGGTTGGATAATTTTTTCAATAATAATCAGAGAAAATTTATGAATATTTTATTTTTTGATATATTCATTTTTAATTAGAATTATATTTTTTATGTTTTATATTTTAAATATATTTTTTATTAATCAACTATTTATTAACAATATAAATTTTATAATTAAAATAAATTTATTTATTAATTTTTTATCTTTAGGTGGATTACCACCATTTATTGGATTTTTACCAAAATGAATTATTATTAATTTTTTAATAATCAATAAACTTTATATTATAACATTTATTATAGTAATAAGAAGTTTAATCACTATTTATTTTTATATCCGAATTATTTACTCATCATTTTTATTCAACTACATCAAAATAAAATGATTTAAAATTTTACTGAAAAATAAATTTATAAATTTAATTAATTTAATTTCATTAATTTCAATCACGGGAATAATCTTTAGAACTTTTTTTTTTATATAATTTCAAGGTTTTAAGTTAATTTAAACTAATAATCTTCAAAATTATTTATAAAGAAGTATTCTTTAAGCCTTAGTAAATAATTTACCCCTTAAAATTTGCAATTTTATATCATTATTGAATATAAGACTTATAATAAAAGAGAATATCTCCCGTAAATAAATTTACAATTTATCGCTTTAACCCTCAGCCATTTTATCAAGCGAAAATGACTATACTCAACAAATCATAAAGATATTGGAACAATATATTTTATTTTTGGAATTTGATCTGGAATAGTAGGAACTTCCTTAAGATTATTAATTCGAGCCGAACTAGGAAACCCCGGGTCTTTAATTGGAGATGATCAAATTTATAATACTATTGTAACAGCCCACGCATTTATTATAATTTTTTTCATAGTCATACCCATTATAATTGGAGGCTTTGGAAATTGATTAGTACCATTAATATTGGGAGCCCCTGATATAGCTTTCCCCCGAATAAATAACATAAGATTTTGACTTCTACCCCCCTCATTAACCCTCTTAATTTCTAGAAGTATTGTGGAAAATGGTGCTGGAACTGGTTGAACAGTTTACCCCCCACTATCCTCTAATATTGCCCATAGAGGAAGATCTGTTGATTTAGCCATTTTCTCATTACATTTAGCTGGAATTTCATCCATTTTAGGAGCAATTAATTTTATTACTACAATTATTAACATACGAATTAATAATATATCGTTTGATCAAATACCATTATTTGTTTGAGCTGTGGGAATTACAGCATTCCTATTATTATTATCTTTACCAGTTTTAGCTGGTGCAATCACAATACTATTAACAGACCGAAACTTAAATACATCATTTTTTGACCCCGCAGGGGGAGGAGATCCAATTTTATACCAACATTTATTTTGATTTTTTGGTCACCCTGAAGTTTATATTCTTATTTTACCTGGATTTGGTATAATCTCCCATATTATTTCCCAAGAAAGAACAAAAAAAGAAACATTTGGATGTTTGGGGATAATTTACGCAATAATAGCAATTGGATTATTGGGATTTATTGTTTGAGCTCATCATATGTTTACTATTGGAATAGATATCGACACACGAGCATATTTCACATCTGCAACAATAATTATTGCAGTGCCTACAGGTATTAAAATTTTTAGATGATTAGCAACATTACACGGAACACAAATTAATTATAGACCTTCAATTTTATGAAGTTTAGGATTTGTTTTTTTATTTACAGTAGGAGGTTTAACAGGAGTAATTCTTGCTAACTCCTCAATTGATATCACCCTACACGATACCTATTATGTTGTGGCCCACTTTCACTACGTATTATCTATAGGAGCTGTATTTGCAATTATAGCAGGATTTATCCACTGATATCCTTTATTTTTAGGATTAACATTAAACCCATATTTATTAAAAATCCAATTTTTTATTATATTCTTGGGAGTAAACTTAACCTTTTTCCCCCAACATTTTTTAGGTTTAGCTGGAATACCTCGACGTTACTCTGATTATCCTGATTGCTATATCTCATGAAATTTAATCTCATCATTAGGATCATATATCTCATTTTTAGCTATTATAATAATTTTAATTATTATTTGAGAATCAATAATTTATCAACGAATTATCTTATTTCCTTTAAATATATCATCATCAATTGAATGATACCAAAATACACCACCAGCAGAACATTCATATAACGAATTGCCAATTTTAAGAAATTTCTAATATGGCAGATTATATGTGATGGATTTAAACCCCATTTATAAAGGATATCCTTTTTTTAGAAATGGCAACTTGATCTAATTTCAACTTACAAAATGGAGCATCACCATTAATAGAACAAATTATCTTTTTTCACGATCACACTCTAATTATTTTAATTATAATTACTATTTTAGTTGGATATTTAATATTAAATTTATTTTTTAATAAATATATTAATCGATTTTTATTAGAAGGTCAATTAATTGAAATAATTTGAACCATTTTACCAGCTATCACATTAATTTTTATTGCTTTACCATCACTACGATTACTTTATTTATTAGATGAATTAAATAATCCATTAATTACACTAAAATCAATTGGTCATCAATGATATTGAAGTTATGAATATTCTGATTTTTTTAATATTGAATTTGATTCATATATAATCCCCTCTAATGAATTACCCCTAAATAATTTTCGATTACTAGATGTCGATAATCGAATTGTCTTACCTATAAATAACCAAATTCGAATTATAGTAACTGCCACAGATGTAATCCACTCATGAACTATCCCATCATTAGGGGTAAAAGTAGATGCTAACCCTGGTCGATTAAACCAAACTAATTTCTTTATTAACCGCCCAGGAATTTTTTTCGGGCAATGTTCAGAAATTTGCGGAGCAAATCACAGATTTATACCTATTGTAATTGAAAGAATTTCAATTAAAAATTTTATTAACTGAATTAATAATTATTCATCATTAGATGACTGAAAGCAAGTACTGGTCTCTTAAACCATTTCATAGTAAATTAGCAATTACTTCTAATGATTATTTAAAGAATTAGTTAATCACATAACATAAATATGTCAAATTTAAATTATTACATTAGTAATATTCTTTTATCCCACAAATAATACCAATTAACTGAATAATTTATCTTCTTTTTTTCATTTGTATTTACCTCTTATTTAACATTATAAATTATTATATTTATCTTAATAATTTTTTTTCAAAAAAAAACTATTCTTTTAACAAAAAAAATAGTCAATTAAATTGAAAATGATAACAAATTTATTCTCAATTTTTGATCCTACAACTAATTTATTTAATTTATCTGTCAACTGAGTAAGAACAATATTAGGTTTAATATTTTTACCTTATAAATTCTGATTCACCCCAAATCGTCATTTTTTCATGTGAAATTTTATCATAAATAAATTACACAATGAATTTAAAACTTTATTAAAAAATAACTATTTTAATGGATCAACTTTAATTTTTATTTCCTTGTTTTCATTTATATTATTTAATAACTTTTTAGGATTATTCCCGTATATTTTCACTAGAACAAGTCATTTAACTTTAACTCTATCAATCTCCCTACCATTATGATTAAGATTTATACTATACGGGTGAATCAACAATTACCAACATATATTTATACATATAATTCCCCAAGGAACACCCTCAATTTTAATACCATTTATAGTTTTAATTGAAACTATTAGAAATATTATCCGACCAGGAACATTAGCTATTCGATTAACAGCTAATATAATCGCTGGTCATTTACTCATAACTTTACTAAGAAATACTGGGACTAATATTTCAAGCATATTTATTATAATATTAATGTTAATTCAAATTATACTACTAATATTAGAATCTGCAGTAGCAATTATTCAATCATATGTAATTACTATTTTAAGAGCCCTTTATTCTAGAGAAGTAAATTAATGAAAAATAACCTTAACTTCCACCCCTACCATTTAGTAGATTACAGTCCATGACCATTAACTGGAGCTATTGGAGTATTAACTCTAACAACAGGAATAATAAAATGATTTCATAATTTTAATATGAATTTATTAGTTTTAGGATACATTATTACAATTTTAACCATATTTCAATGATGACGAGATATTTGCCGAGAAGGAACATTCCAAGGTAAACATACAATTCTAGTAACTAAAGGACTTCGATGAGGAATAATTTTATTTATTGTATCTGAAATTTTTTTTTTTTTATCTTTTTTTTGAGCATTTTTTCATAGAAGATTATCACCCAATATTGAAATTGGAGCTATTTGACCCCCAGTTGGAATTTACTCCTTTAACCCATTCCAAATCCCACTATTAAACACAATTATCTTAATTAGATCAGGAGTAACAATAACCTGAGCTCACCATGCATTAATAGAAAATAATCACAATCAAATTAACCAAGGATTAAATCTAACAATTTTATTAGGAATTTATTTCACTATCTTACAAGCTTATGAATACTTAGAAGCTCCATTTTCAATTGCAGATAGAATTTATGGGTCTACATTTTTTATAGCAACAGGATTCCATGGTATCCACGTAATTATTGGAACTACTTTTTTAATTGTGTGCTTTTTACGTCAAATTAATAATCATTTTTCAAGTAACCATCATTTTGGATTTGAAGCAGCAGCTTGATATTGACATTTTGTAGATGTTATTTGATTATTCCTCTATATTTCTATCTATTGATGAGGAAACTAATTATTTATATAATATATTTAGTATATTTGATTTCCAATCAAAAAGTTTAATTTTATTTAATATAAATAATTATCTTAACAATAAATATTTTAATTTTAATTTTTCTTATTTCCAATATTATAATATTCTTATCGATTATCCTATCAAAAAAATCATTTATAGACCGGGAAAAATGCTCCCCATTTGAATGTGGATTTGACCCCAAATCATCTGCACGAATTCCATTCTCACTACATTTTTTTTTAATTACAGTAATTTTTCTTATTTTCGATATTGAAATTGCACTAATTTTTCCAATTATCCTTACATTTAAACTAACAAATATTTTTATTAATATAAAAATTAGATTTTTTTTTATTTGAATCTTACTAATGGGTCTATACCACGAATGAAACCAAAATATATTAAATTGAACCAATTAAGGATTATAGTTTATCTAAAACTTTTGATTTGCACTCAAATAAAATTAATTTATTAATTTATCTTAAATAAGAAGCAAAAAAAAAAAATTGCATTTAATTTCGACTTAAAAATTAGAGTATAATACTCCTTATTTAATCAACTACATTAATTGAAACCAAATTAGAGGTATATCACTGTTAATGATAAAATTGAATACTTAATTCCAATTAAAGAAATATATAATTAATTAAAATTAAGCTGCTAACTTAATTTTTAGTGGTTTAACTCCATTAATATTTCTATTTATATAGTTTAAAAAACATTACACTTTCACTGTAAAAATAAAATAATTAATTATTTTTATAAATTTTTATTTTATTTAAAGATTAACTAACCTCCATAATATCTTCAATATTATACTCTAAATATAAGCTATTTAAATAAATAATATTTAAAAATAACATATATGTGATAAATATAATTCAAATAATAAATCTAAATAGATAAATTTTTAAATTATTTATTTGAAAAATATTATAGAAAGAAGAATAATTTTTTAAAATAAAAATAATACCTTGGCCTGTGTACATTTCTCTTCACCCCATATCAACAACTTTCAATAATTTTTGACCTAAATTTAAAAAATAATAATTTAACCCATAAGTAGATAAGCTAGGTATAAATCACATTAAACATAAAAAATTACTTAATTTATATCTATAAATAAATTTATTTAATCTATAAATATTTATATTTCTAACTATAAACCCTATAACCCCCCCTAATAAACTAACATAAATAACTATTATTTTTAAATTAAAAGGTAAATAAATTATATAAGGATAATAAAAAATAATTCATCTTAAAAATCTCCCTCTAATTAATCTTATTAACAATAAAACAAATATTCTTTTTAACATAATATAATCTTCATCATATAAACTATAAACTCTTAATAAATTTAAATCATTAATTATTAAATATATCAATAAACGAATAGTATAGTATATTGTTAAACCTGTAGAAACATAATAAAAAAAAAATACCATTATATTTAAACTACTAAATCTTACTATTTCTAAAATTAAATCTTTTGAATAAAACCCAGCTAAAAAAGGAATCCCACATAAAGCTATGTTAGAAATATTTAAACATAAACAAGTTATAGGTAAATAAACTCTCACCCCCCCCATATAACGAATATCTTGGATATTATTTATTATGTGAATAATAACACCAGCACATATAAATAATAAAGCTTTAAATATGGCGTGAGTTAATAAATGAAAAAAAGCTAAATCAGGAAACCCCATTCTTAAAATTCTTATTATTAGCCCTAATTGTCTTAAAGTAGATAAAGCAATAATTTTTTTTAAGTCATACTCATAATTAGCAGAAATACCAGCCATAAATATTGTTAATATCCCTATTAACAATAAAACCCTAACAAAAAAAATTTTTATGATTAACATATTAAACCGAATTAATAAATAAACCCCAGCTGTTACTAAAGTAGAAGAATGAACTAAAGCAGAGACAGGAGTAGGAGCTGCCATAGCAGCAGGTAACCAAGATCTAAATGGAATTTGGGCTCTCTTAGTTATAGAAGCCATAATAATTATAACACCAATAAAAACTATAATACAATCATTCTTTATAAAATCTAAATAAAAAATATAATTTCAACTCCCATAATTTAGTATTCAAGAAATAACTATTAAAATTAAAACATCACCAATTCGATTTGATAGGGCAGTTAATATCCCAGCATTAAAAGATTTTACATTTTGGTAATAAATTACTAAACAATAAGAAACCAATCCTAAACCATCTCAACCTAATAAAATTCTAATAATATTAGGACTTAAAATTAATAAAATTATTGAAAACACAAATAACACCACCAAAATAATAAACCGAAATAAATTTAACTCAGATCTCATATATCTCTTTCTATAATAAATTACCACAGATGAAATTATTAATACAAATATCATAAATAATAAAGATATCCAATCCAATAAAACTGAGATAACAATTCTAACAGAATTAAAAGAAATCAATTCCCACTCAAAAAAAATAACTAAATTATTTATAATAAAATAAACCATAAAAAAAAAACTTATTAATCTAAAATAAAAAAAATATACACATACATAAAAACAAATATTTTTATTAATAATTTAAAATGAACTCAGCCATATTTTTGACCCCACAAATCAATATTTTAATTAAATTATTTAAATTTTATTTTTAATTAATTATTAAATAATCAACCTTTAAAATTATTATATTTAAAGGTAATCAATGTAATATCAATAATAAATATTCTCGAGAAACCCCTCTGTAAAATCTATACAAACCTTGATAAAATTTTCCATGTTGAATATAAGAATATAAATATAATCTATAACCAGCACTAAAAAAAGAAATTATTATTAACATAATCATAGACAACCAAGATCACCCAACTAATCTATTAATTAAAGAAATTTCCCCTAATAAATTTAATGAGGGGGGTGCAGACATATTAGAAGATATTAATAAAAACCACCATAATCTTATTGAAGGTATAAAATTTATTATCCCCCTATTAATTAATAAACTTCGACTACCTAAACGCTCATAATTAATATTAGCAAGACAAAATATCCCAGAAGAACATAGCCCATGCCCAATTATTATAATATAAGAACCAAAATAACCCCAACAATTTATAACTATAATACCACCAATTACAATACTTATGTGAGAAACTGAAGAATAAGCAATTAAAGATTTAATATCAACTTGACAAAAACATTTTAGTCTAATATAAAAACCCCCTAATAAACTAATAACCAGCCAAATATAATTTAACTTCATATTTACCTCTTGTAAAAAAATTAAAACCCGTAACAAACCATAACCCCCTAATTTCAGTATAATACCAGCTAAAATCATAGACCCAGAAACTGGGGCTTCAACATGAGCTTTGGGAAGTCATAAATGAACAAAATATATAGGTATTTTAACTAAAAATGCTAAAATCATACAAAAATATAACATTATAAAATTTAAATTAAAAAATTTTAAAAAATAAATTATTAAACTATAAAATTCACTGTATAAATAAAATACACCTATTAATAAAGGTAAAGAAGCAAATAAAGTATAAAATATTAAATATATACCAGCTTGAATTCGCTCTGGCTGATAACCTCAACCAACAATTAATAATAAAGTAGGAATTAATCTACCCTCAAAAAATAAATAAAATAAAAATAAATTCATGACTCTAAAAGTTAAATACAATAAAATCAATAAAACTAAAATATTTAATAAAAAAAAATTAACATAATAATTTACCTTAAATAAATTTTCTCTCGATATAATTATTAAAGAACAAATTCAAATTCTTAATAAAATTAAACCAAAAGAAATTATATCACAAGAAAAAATATATCTCAAATTATTAAAATTAACACAACCAATAAAAATATTTATAAAAATAAATATTAATAATAATAATAATATTTGAACCAATCAAAATATTTTATTTGTGAAACATAAAGGAATTATAAAAATTATATAAAATAAAAATTTTATCATTTAAAACTACAATAAATTAAATCTTTGAAAATAATCATTACCATGAGTTCGAATTATAGAAACTAAAATAGATAAACCCAAAGAACCTTCACAAACAGAAAAAACTAAAAATACTATTAATATATACATATCATAATCAATATTTATCAAAAAAACTAATAAAAAAAAAAAAATTCTTAAAACAATAAACTCTAATCTTAATAAAATAATCAATAAATGTTTATTTTTAGAAATAAAAATTAAATTACCAATAAAAAATATCAAAATAAAAATAACTCATATATTTAAAATTATCATTAATGTTTTTATAGTTTAATTAAAAACATTGGTCTTGTAAATCAAAATTAAGATTTATCTTTAAAAACTCAAAAAAAAAGAAATATCTTTATCTATAATCTCCAAAATTATAATTTTAATGTAAACTATTTTTTGATTTAATGACAAAATTAACCTTATCTTTAATTATAGTTATATTATCAACAATTATATATTTCTTAAACCACCCACTATCTATAGGTTTAATAATCTTAACTCAAACTTTATTAACTTGCTTATTATCAGGAATACTAATCAAAACATATTGATTTTCATATATTCTATTCCTAACTTTTTTAGGGGGATTATTAGTCCTATTTATTTATGTATCAAGAATTGCCTCAAATGAAATATTCTCCTTATCAAATAAAATAAAAAAAACATTTATATTAATAATTTTTATTATTGTTATCGCCCAAACTCTCTCTCATAAAAATTTAAATTGAATAAATTTAAATAATAACTTAGAAATGAATAATTTTTTTAATTTTTTTTTTTTTAATAACGAAAATAAAATTAATTTAAATAAATTATATAATAACTACTCATCAATATTAACAATAATTTTAATTATTCACTTATTTATTACATTAATTGCAATTGTAAAAATTACCAATATTTTTTATGGGCCATTACGAATAGCTCAACCAAACTAATGTTAAATAAATTTAAACCATTACGAAAATACCACCCAGTAATTAAAATTATCAATAGATCATTAATTGATCTACCTACCCCATCTAATATTTCAAGATGATGAAATTTTGGATCTTTATTAGCTTTATGTTTATTTACCCAAATTTTAACAGGATTGTTTTTAACAATATACTACACAGCAAATATTGATATAGCTTTTTACAGAGTAAATTATATTTGCCGAAATGTAAATTATGGATGATTAATTCGAACTCTACACGCTAATGGAGCATCATTTTTTTTTATTTGTATTTATCTTCACATCGGTCGAGGAATTTATTATGAATCCTTTAACCTAAAACTTACATGATTTATAGGGGTAATTATTTTACTTATATTAATAGCAACAGCATTTATAGGGTATGTTTTACCTTGAGGTCAAATATCATTTTGAGGAGCAACAGTTATTACTAATCTACTATCCGCAATTCCTTACTTAGGGAACATATTAGTAAATTGAATTTGAGGAGGATTTGCAATTGATAATGCAACATTAACACGATTTTATACATTCCATTTTTTATTACCCTTTATTATTATAATATTAACCATAATTCATTTACTATTCTTACATCAAACTGGATCTAATAACCCCCTAGGAATAAATAGAAATCTAGATAAAATCCCATTCCACCCATTTTTCACTTATAAAGATTTAATTGGATTTATTATATTAATTTATTTATTAACAATATTAACATTAATTAACCCCAATTTATTAGGAGATCCTGATAATTTCACCCCAGCAAACCCCCTAGTAACCCCAATTCACATTCAACCTGAATGATACTTTTTATTTGCATATGCAATTTTACGATCAATCCCCAATAAATTAGGGGGAGTAATTGCTTTATTAATATCAATTTTAATTTTAATTATTCTACCTTTAACATTCAATAAAAAAATACAAGGATTACAATTTTATCCAATTAATCAATTTTTTTTTTGATTTTTTATTGTTATAATCATTCTATTAACTTGAATTGGAGCTCGACCTGTAGAAACCCCATATGTTATCACAGGTCAAATTTTAACAATTTTATATTTTAGCTATTTTATCATTAACCCAATTTTAGGGAAATATTGAGATAAAATTATTTTTAATAATAATAATAAATAAATATATACACATATACATATATATATATATATATAAATTAATGAGCTTGTGAATAAGCATTTGTTTTGAAAACTTAATAAAGAATATTTATTCTATTAATTTTATACTAAAAATAATCACTAAAAATTTTAGATTAAAAATTAAATCAAATTAACCTCTCATTTAACCCTAAAAAAAAATTTTAAACCCTAAAAAAAATAATAAAAAATTCAAAGAAACAGGTAAATAACTTTTTCAAGCCAAATATATTAACTTATCATAACGATACCGAGGTAAAGTCCCTCGAACTCAAATAAATAAAAAAGAAATTATTATTAATTTTAAATAAAAATAAAATCCTAAATCATAACCCCCTATATAAATAATTACAAATAATAATCTCATAAATAAAATTCTCGAATATTCAGCTAAAAAAATTAATGCAAACCCCCCTCTTCTATATTCAATGTTAAACCCAGAAACTAACTCTCTCTCACCCTCCGCAAAATCAAAGGGAGTTCGATTAGTTTCAGCTAATATAGAAGAAATTCATCTTAGACAAAGAGGAGTTATAAAAAATAATATCCAAATAACTTTTTGATAAATATAAAATATTATTAAATTAAAATCTATAATTATAATAATTCTAGATATTAAAATTAATGCTATTCTAACTTCATAAGAAATAGTTTGAGCTACTGCCCGTAAACCCCCCAATAAAGAATAATTAGAATTAGAAGATCAACCAGCAATTATAACAGAATAAACCCCTATTCTAGTACAACATAAAAAAAATAAAATTCCTAAATTAAATCTAATTATATTAAAATAATAGGGAATTAATACTCAAACAAATAAAGATAAAATAAATCTAACTACAGGAGAAAAATAATAACAATAATAGTTAGAAAAATTTGGATAAGTAGTTTCCTTGGTAAATAATTTAATAGCATCAGAAAAAGGTTGTAAAAATCCCATATACCCCACTTTATTGGGACCTTTACGAATCTGAATATAACCTAAAACTTTCCGTTCTAATAATACTAAAAAAGCAACACCAATTAAAACCCCTAAAATTAAAATCAATACTCCCAATATAACTATAAATAAATCCACTATCATCATTACTACATATATAAACAACTTATATATTAATGACTTCTAAAATCATCACATTTTTTCTGTCAAAATAGTGAAATCAAAAACAATAATAAATTTATTCAATTATTAATAAAATTCTTTAAAATTAATTTAATTATAATATTTACTCCTTTCGTACTAAAATATCAAAAAAAAATTAAAAGATAGAAACCAACCTGGCTTACACCGGTTTGAACTCAGATCATGTAAGATTTTAATGATCGAACAGATCAAAATTTTAAACTTTTGCATTTAAATTTTATCTTAATCCAACATCGAGGTCGCAAACTCTTTTTCTTATAAGTACTAAAAAAAAAAATTACGCTGTTATCCCTAAGGTAATTTTTTCTTATAATCAATAATACTGGATCAATAACTCATAAATCAATGAATTTAAATTTTAAAAAAAGTTAATTTAATTTTTCTATCACCCCAATAAAATAATTAAATTAAAATTAAACCAATATAAATTAATTTATAAATTAAATTCAAATAAATATAAAACTCTATAGGGTCTTCTCGTCTTTTTAAATTATTTTAACTTTTTAATTAAAAAATTAATTTCAATTTTATACATAAGAGACAATTTATATTTCATCCAATCTTTCATACAAGTCACCAATTAAGAGACTAATGATTATGCTACCTTTGTACAGTCAATATACTGCAGCCCTTTAATTTTAAAATCAGTGGGCAGATTAGACTTTAAATTATAACCCAAAAAGACATGTTTTTGATAAACAGGTGAATATAAATTTTTGTCGAATTCCTTTTAAATAATTATCATAAAATAAAATTTTACCAAAATATTATATTTATATACTAATTTTATCATTATAACTTAATATAAATAATTTATATTTTTTTTTTAATAAAATATTAAATTCAATTTAAATTTTAAAATTTAATGAAATTATTTATAATAAATTAAAATTTAATAACAATTTAAATTATAAAATTTTCATCTAAATAAACTTTAATTATAAAAATTTAATTTAAAGCTTATCCCCTAAAATATAAAATTAAAAAAATAAAAATAATTAAAAACTAATTAATTATTTATTTTTTTTAATTTAAAATTAAATTTTTTTCTTAAAAAACTAGATATATTTAAAAACGAATAACATTTCATTTCTAATTAATTATTTAAAATATTTATAAAACAATAAATTTATTAATTAATTAACTCTTTTAAATTCGAGAAATTTATTACATAAAAAAAAAATTAATAAACTCTGATACACAAGATACAATAAACTAAATTTACTTCCAAAAAAATATATTTTCACCCTATTTCAAATTTCCCCCACAATACTCATCAACTATAAACTTAAAAATTTTTTCCATTAAAATACTTTAACCCCCATTATCATATTCTAACATTAAAATTTTTTTTATTAACATTTTTACTCATTAATTTTAACCCCCTCCAAATTAATTAAAATAATAATATCTTTTCAATGTAAATGAAATACTTAAATCAAGCTCTAATTTGATCTTTCTAGAAACACTTTCCAGTACCTCTACTTTGTTACGACTTATTTCAACTTATAAATGAAAGCGACGGGCAATATGTACATATTTTAATATATAATCATTTCAAAAATTTATATAAAATTACATTTAAATCCAATTTCATTAAGTAATTCCACAATAAAATCCAATTAAATAAATTTATTGTAATCCATTTATTCTTAATTATAATCTGCATCTTGATCTGATTTAATTTAAATTTTTAAATTTTTAAATATTAATATTATTAAAAAATATTTTTTTAACAACGATATACAAAATATTAAATTAAGTAAATTTATTCGTGAATTATCAATTATTAAACAGATTCCTCTAAATGAACTAAAATACCGCCAAATTATTTAAGTTTTAATAAATAATTATTTACTATTTAAGTATTATTAATTTAAATTTTTAATAATAGGGTATCTAATCCTAGTTTAATTAAAAAATTTACCAATTCATAAACATAAAATAATTTTTATCATTAAATTAAAATTTCACTTTATAATTTAAATTTTAAATTATATCTAATTAAATTATTTATTAATCACTAAAAAAAATTCAAATTAACTTTTGTATAACCGCAACTGCTGGCACAAAATTAGTTACTAATTACTGTATTACTAAATCTTAATTTCTTAAATTTTTAAAACTAATTACTACCAAAATATTAAATATTATTAAAATAATTAATAAGTAACACTAAAATTTATATGTAAAATAAACTTAAAATAAATTTCACAAACCATAAAAAATTTATTTATTAGTTAAATTTTTGACATAGAATTTTTTTTTTTTTTTTTTTATAATAAAATATTTATTGTAAATTATTAAACATTTAATAATTTCTCTTTTTTCTTTTTCATAATATTAAATATAAAAACTAAAATTGTTATATAAAATTTTATAATTTAATAAATTATATTATATATAAATAATTAATATTAATTTATCTATAATTTATATATATATATATATATTAATATATGTATAATTTATATAAATATAAATTTATATTAATATATTAAATTTTTAATATGATAATAATTATTTTATATTAATTTATATAATTTTATTTCATAAACCATCTCTAATAAATTTTCAATATAAATAT